CTATCAGACAACAATTAGCCAATCTAGATTTACGAATTATTATAGACTATTCATTGGTAGAATGGAAAGAATTGGAGGAAGAGGAACCCACAGGGAATGAATGGGAAGATCGAAAAGTTGGAAGAAGAAAAGATTTTTTGCTTAGACGCATAGAATTGGCTAAGCATTTTATTCGAACACATATAGAACCAAAATGGATGGTTTTGTGTCTATTACCAGTTCTTCCTCCTGAGTTGAGACCAATCTATCATATAGATGAGGATAAACTAGTGACCTCGGATATTAATGAAATCTATAGAAGAATTATCTATCGGAATAATACTCTTACAGATCTATTAACAACAAGTATAGCTACGCCAGAAGAATTAATAATATCTCAGGAAAAATTGCTACAAGAAGCCGTGGATGCACTTCTTGATAATGGAATCTGCGGACAACCAATGAGGGATGATCATAATAGAGTTTACAAGTCGCTTTCAGATGTAATTGAAGGCAAAGAAGGAAGAGTTCGCGAGACTCTGCTTGGTAAACGGGTCGATTATTCAGGGCGGTCCGTGATTGTCGTGGGCCCTTCACTTTCATTACATCGATGTGGATTGCCTCGCGAAATAGCAATAGAACTTTTCCAGGCATTTGTAATTCGTGACCTAATTAGAAAACATCTTGCTTCGAACATAGGAGTTGCTAAGAGTCAAATTCGGAAAAAAAAACCGATTGTATGGGAAATACTTCAGGAAATTCTGGATGACCATCCTGTATTGCTGAATAGAGCGCCTACTCTGCATAGATTAGGCATACAGGCATTCCTCCCCGTTTTAGTGGAAGGGCGCGCTATTTGTTTACATCCATTAGTTTGTAAGGGCTTCAATGCAGACTTTGACGGGGATCAAATGGCTGTTCATGTGCCTTTATCTTTGGAGGCTCAAGCAGAGGCGCGTTTACTTATGTTTTCTCATATGAATCTTTTGTCTCCAACTATTGGGGATCCGATTTCGGCACCAACTCAAGATATGCTTAGTGGACTCTATGTCTTAACGAGTGGAAATCGTCGGGGTATTTGTGTAAATAGGTATAATCCATGTAATCGTAGAAACTATCAAAATGAAGATAATAACTATAAGTATACAAAAAAAAAAGAACCCTTTTTTTGTAATCCCTATGATGCAATTGGAGCTTATCGGCAAAAACGAATCAATTTAGGTAGTCCTTTGTGGCTGCGGTGGCGACTAGATCAACGCGTTATTGCTGCAAGAGAAGCTCCCATCGAAATTCACTATGAATCTGTGGGGACCTATTATGAGATTTATGGACACTATCTAATAGTACGAAGTATAAAAAAAGAAATTCTTTATATATATATTCGAACCACTCTTGGTCATATTTCCCTTTATCGAGAAATAGAAGAAGCCATACAGGGGTTTTGGCAGGGCTGTTGTAATTCTATGCTACCAACGGGAATTCGAGTTTCTCCGGGTTAACTAGGACCATAATTGCAGAATTTCTACGTGAATCAAGATCTAGAAAAGGAAGTTTTCCAATCACTGACTCAAGCCCATTGTCAAATTCTACTCAGCGCAATATGGAGGTACTGATGGCAGAACGGCCCACTCAGGTCTTTCACAATAAAGTGATAGACGGAACTGCCATGAAACGGCTTATTAGTCGATTTATTGATCACTATGGAATAGGATATACATCACATATCCTGGATCAAGTAAAGACTCTGGGTTTCCGACAAGCTACCGCCGCATCCATTTCATTAGGAATTGATGATCTTTTAACAATACCTTCTAAAAGATGGCTAGTTCAAGACGCTGAACAACAAAGTTTTATTTTGGAAAAACACCATCATTATGGGAATGTACACGCGGTAGAAAAATTACGTCAATCGATCGAAATATGGTATGCCACAAGTGAATATTTGCGACAAGAAATGAATCCTAATTTTCGGATGACCGATCCTTTTAATCCAGTCCATATAATGTCTTTTTCGGGAGCCAGAGGAAATGCATCTCAGGTACATCAATTAGTAGGTATGAGAGGATTAATGTCGGATCCCCAAGGGCAAATGATTGATTTACCCATTCAAAGCAATTTACGCGAAGGACTGTCTTTAACAGAATACATTATTTCTTGCTACGGAGCCCGTAAAGGGGTTGTGGATACCGCTATCCGAACATCAGATGCAGGATATCTCACGCGCAGACTTGTTGAAGTAGTTCAACACATTGTTGTACGTCGAACAGATTGTGGCACCGTTCGAGGTATTTCTGTAAGTCCTCGAAATGGAATGATGGCGGACAGGATTTTTATCCAAACATTAATTGGCCGTGTATTAGCAGATGATATATATATAGGTTCGCGATGTATTGCTACTAGAAATCAAGATATTGGGGTTGGACTTGTCAGTAGATTCATAACTTTTAGAGCACAACCAATCTCTATTCGAACCCCCTTTACTTGTAGGAGTACATCTTGGATTTGTCAATTATGTTATGGCCGGAGTCCAGCTCATGACGACCTGGTCGAATTGGGAGAAGCCGTAGGTATTATTGCAGGTCAATCTATTGGAGAACCGGGCACTCAATTAACATTAAGAACTTTTCATACCGGCGGAGTATTTACAGGAGGTACTGCAGAACATGTGCGAGCCCCTTCTAATGGAAAAATAAAATTCAACGAGGATTTGGTTCATCCCACACGTACACGTCATGGACATCCTGCTTTTCTATGTTCTAGAGACTTGTATGTAACTATTGAGAGTGAAGATATTATACACAATGTGTGTATTCCGCCCAAAAGTTTTCTTTTAGTTCAAAACGATCAATATGTAGAATCAGAACAAGTGATTGCTGAGATTCGCGCGAGAACATCCACTTTGAATTTGAAAGAGAAGGTTCGAAAACATATTTATTCTGACTCAGAAGGCGAAATGCACTGGAATACTGATGTGTACCATGCACCTGAATTTACATATGGTAATATTCATCTCTTACCAAAAACAAGTCATTTATGGATATTATTAGGGGAGCCCTGGAGATACAGTCTAGGCCCTTGTTCGATCCACAAGGATCAAGATCAAATGAACGCTTATTCTCTTTCTGTCAAGCCAAGATATATTGCTAACCCCTCAGTAACTAATAATCAAGTGAGACACAAATTTTTTAGTTCGTTTTTTTCTGGTAAAAATCAAAAAGGAGATAGGATTCCTGATTATTCAGAACTGAATCGAATGACATGTACGGGTCATTGTAATCTCAGATATCCGGCCATTCTCGACGGTAATTCTGATTTATTGGCAAAGAGGCGAAGAAATAGATTCATCATCCCACTCGAATCGATTCAAGAAGGCGAGAACCAACTAATACCTTCTTCAGGTATCTCAATGGAAATCCCCAGAAATGGTATTCTCCGTAGAAATAGTATTCTTGCTTATTTCGATGATCCTCGATATATAAGAAAGAGCTCGGGACTTACTAAATATGAGACTAGAGAACTAAATTCAATCGTCAACGAAGAGGATTTGATTGAGTATCGAGGAGTCAAGGTATTTTGGCCAAAATACCAAAAGGAAGTAAATCCATTTTTTTTTATTCCCGTGGAAGTCCACATTTTGGCCGAATCTTCTTCCATAATGGTACGGCACAATAGTATTATTGGGGCAGATACACAAATCACTTTCAATAGAAGAAGTCGGGTAGGCGGATTGGTCCGAGTGAAGAAAAAAGCAGAAAAAATGAAACTGATAATCTTTTCTGGAGATATCCATTTTCCTGGAAAGACAAATAAGGCATTCCGATTGATACCGCCAGGAGGAGGAAAACCAAATTCCAAAGAATACAAAAAATTGAAAAATTGGCTCTATATCCAACGAATGAAACTTTCCAGGTATGAAAAAAAGTATTTTGTTTTGGTTCAACCTGTAGTCCCATATAAAAAAACGGATGGTATAAATTTAGGAAGACTTTTCCCGCCGGATCTCTTGCAGGAAAGTGATAATCTACAACTTCGAGTTGTCAATTATATCCTTTATTACGACCCAATTCTTGAAATTTGGGACACAAGTATTCAATTAGTTCGGACTTCTTTAGTGTTGAATTGGGACCAAGACAAAAAAATCGAAAAGGCCTGTGCTTCCTTTGTTGAAATAAGGACAAATGGTTTGCTTAGATATTTTCTAAGAATCGACTTAGCTAAGTCACCTATTTCTTATACCGGAAAAAGGAACGATCTGTCGGGTTCAGGATTGATCTCTGAGAATGGATCAGATCGCGCTAATGTCAATCCGTTTTCTTCTATTTATTCCTATTCCAAGGCAAGGATTAAAGAATCCCTTAATCCAAATCAAGGAACTATCCATACGTTGTTGAATCGAAATAAGGAATCTCAATCTTTGATAATTTTGTCATCATCCAATTGTTTTCGAATAGGCCCATTCAACGATGTAAAATCTCCCAATGTGATAAAAGAATCAATCAAAAAGAACCCCCTAATTCCAATTAGGAATTCGTTGGGCCCGTTAGGAACAGGTTTTCCAATTTATAATTTTGATTTATTTTCCCATTTAATAACCCATAATCAGATCTTGGTAACTAACTATTTGCAACTTGACAATTTCAAACAGATTTTTCAAATACTTAAATATTATTTACTGGATGAAAATGGTCAAATTTATAATCCCTATTCATGCAGTAACATCATTTTGAATCCATTCCATTTGAATTGGTATTTTCTCCATTACAATTATTGTGAAGAGACATCTCCAATCGTTAGTCTTGGGCAGTTTCTTTGTGAAAATGTATGTATAGCCAAAAAAGGACCGCATTTAAAATCGGGTCAAGTTCTAATTGTTCAAGTTGACTCTGTGGTAATACGATCAGCTAAGCCTTATTTGGCTACTCCAGGAGCAACTGTTCATGGACATTATGGGGAAATCCTTTACGAAGGCGATACATTAGTTACATTTATATATGAAAAATCAAGATCTGGTGATATAACGC